ATGGGACAAAAAATAAATCCGCTTGGGTTCCGACTTGGTACAACACAAAGTCATCATTCTCTTTGGTTTGCACAGCCAAAAAATTATTTGGAAGGTCTACAAGAAGATCAAAAAATACGAAACTGTATTAAGAATTATGTACAAAAAAATATGAGAATATCCTCTGGTGTTGGCGTTGAGGGAATTGCACGGATAGAGATTCAAAAAAGAATTGATCTAATTCAAGTCATAATTTATATAGGATTCCCAAAATTCTTAATAGAAAATAGACCGCGGAGAGTCGAAGAATTGCAGATGAATGTACAAAAAGAACTTCATTGTGCGAACCAAAAACTAAACATTGCTATTACACGAATTGCAAATCCTTATGGACACCCTAATATTCTTGCAGAATTTATAGCTGGCCAATTAAAGAATAGAGTTTCTTTTCGCAAAGCAATGAAAAAAGCTATTGAATTAACCGAGCTGGCGAATACAAAAGGAATTCAAGTACAAATTGCGGGACGTATCGACGGAAAAGAAATTGCACGCGTCGAATGGATCAGAGAAGGTAGGGTTCCTCTACAAACCATTGGAGCTAAAATTAATTATTGTTCCTATACAGTTCGAACTATATACGGGGTATTAGGAATCAAAATTTGGATATTTGTAGACGAAGAATAATAAGACTTTACGTGTTTTTACATTATACCCAGTAATGGACAAAAAAAGAAAAACCCTTTTATTCTTTTCTTTTATTCTTTTTATGTTCAAGCAAAACAAAAAAAGAGCAATTCTGCAATTCTAGAGGGTTAAATAAAAATTCGATTGATCATTTTATATAATTGCTATGCTTAGTGTGTGACTCGTTGGTTTTTTTAGGCTAGGATTCAAAAAAACGGACCAGGGCCCAGAGTATGAACTAATAACTATAGCACTAATAACCAACTCATTGCTTCGCATTATCTGGATCCAAAGAACCAGTCAAGATAAAGATATAATATATTGGACATATCGTTGTAGCAACTGAAATCTTTTTTTGCATAAAGATAAAAAAACCAATCGGATTATGAGTTGTGAAGTTCTAAGTCGGAAAGCAAAACAGAAAAAAGTATGCGGAGAAGTGGAAGGATGAGAGAAAGAGAGAACGGAAATATCAATGATATATGATTCCAATATGGAAGGTCGATGAGTCATCTCATAAAACGCAGTGTAATAAAGCATAAATTCAATAATGATTCATGCATAATTAGATGAATCCGCTTATAGAACAAAAAAATCAAGAGCCTCGAGCCAATAAAGACTGAGAAAATTGACTTAAGAAAAAAGGACTCCGCCGGAAAATTCAGACCTAACCATTAATCGAGAAGCAATGGGAACGATATAACCCGTGAATGCAGAAGATTCTATTGAAAATGAATCTTAATGATTGATTCATTGGGTGGGATGGCGGAACAAACCAGGGACCTCCTCTTTTATTCTTTTATTTTGAGAGGTCATGAACTAACCCTATAACTGAAATAGATATGGAAATGACTGAAATAGATATGGAAAGAGTAAATATTCGCCCGCGAAAGTTTTTTTTTATTAGATTGATACATTTTTGTCGATCCCATATGATAAAAGGAAAAACAAAAGAAAGATTTTTTTATAACGATAACGTTATAAAAAAAGACATTGACATTATCTAGAAATAGAATACATGTTTACTTAAATAATATCTAAACGCGCTAGACAAATTTCGAATAGATTAACGAATTGATTAATTAGATGCAATTTCAAAGAATCCTACGATTCAGCATATTATTCATTAAACACATGTATATCTTGATAAAATCTGTTTTAGTCGTTTCATTCGCGAGGAGCTGGATGAGAAGAAACTCTCATGTCCAGTTCTGTAGTAGAGATGGAATTGAAAAAGAACCATCAACTATAACCCAAAAAGAACAAGATTCCGTAAACAACATAGAGGAAGAATGAAAGGAATATCTTATCGAGGTAATCATATTTGTTTCGGTAGATATGCTCTTCAAGCACTTGAACCCGCTTGGATTACATCTAGACAAATCGAAGCAGGGCGCCGAGCAATGACACGAAATGTACGCCGTGGCGGAAAAATATGGGTACGTATATTTCCAGACAAACCAGTTACAGTAAGACCCACGGAAACCCGTATGGGTTCAGGGAAAGGATCCCCAGAATATTGGGTAGCTGTTGTTAAACCGGGTAGAATACTTTATGAAATGGGTGGAGTAGCCGAAAATATAGCTCGAAAGGCTATTTCAATAGCGGCGTCAAAAATGCCTATAAGAACTCAATTCATTATTTCTGGATAGAAATGTAGAACCAAAGGAAAGAAGTCTTGTGTATAAAAAAAACAATTGCAGGGTTTTCTTTCTTTTTTTTTTTTTACTTCGTCCTTTGCTTTATTTTACATTAAAAAAACGGATAAAAAAAAAATGATATGATTCAACCTCAAACCCATTTGAATGTAGCAGACAATAGCGGGGCACGAGAATTGATGTGTATTCGAATAATAGGAGCTAGTAATCGCCGATATGCTCATATTGGTGATGTTATTGTTGCTGTGATAAAAGAAGCAGTACCAAATACGCCTCTAGAAAGATCAGAAGTGATCAGAGCTGTAATTGTACGTACTTGTAAAGAACTCAAACGCGATAACGGTATAATAATACGATATGATGACAATGCTGCAGTTGTCATTGATCAAGAAGGAAATCCAAAAGGAACCCGAGTTTTTGGCGCGATCGCCCGGGAATTGAGACAGTTAAATTTTACTAAAATAGTTTCATTAGCACCTGAGGTATTATAATATGAGACCGTGAGATAGTGATAGTATTTAAATAAAATATATAAATTAGTGGATTATGTCTCACGCATATACTTTTAAGAATTTTCTTTAATAATTTTTATAAAAAAAGAACATGCTGATTATATCCAAATTCGGAAGCAACAATAATTTGAGTTTATCATGGGTAAGGACACTATTGCTGACATAATAACTTCTATACGAAATGCTGACATGGATCGAAAGGGAACGGTTCGAATAGCATCTACTAACATGACCCAAAACGTTGTTAAAATACTTTTACAAGAGGGTTTTCTCGAAAACGTAAGGAAACTTGTAGAAAATAACAAATATTTTTTGGTTTTAACCCTACGACATAGAAGGAATAGGAAAGGACCATATAGAACTCTTTTAAATTTAAAACGAATAAGTCGACCGGGTCTCCGAATCTATTCTAACTATCAACGAATTCCTAGAATTTTAGACGGGATGGGGATTGTAATCCTCTCTACTTCTCGGGGTATAATGACAGACCGAGCAGCTCGGCTAGAAGGAATCGGCGGAGAAATTTTGTGCTATATATGGTAAATTTTCTGCTATCCGAATTGTATCTGTAACTTCCTGTTTGTGAAAAAAACGAATAAAAAAGCCAAGTTATCTAATATCACGCCTTCCTACATTAGTTGATACTTCAAGGAGGGTTTGTCTGGAATAAAAGAAGAAAAATGGATTCATGAAGGTTTAATTACTGAATCACTTCACAACGGTATGTTCGGGGTTCGTTTAAATAATGAAGTCAGATTCTAAGTTCTGTTTCAGGAAGGATCCGACACTCTTTTCTACATATACTACCAGGAGATAGAATCAAAATTTAAGTAAGTCGTTATGATTCAAACGGGGGGGGGGGCGCAGAATTTCTAGACCCCACAACAAAGATTCGAATGGTTCGGTGGTTTTTCAAGATTCCTTTCATGAGGATCCAATTCACGGTTCAAAAATCTCAAGAAACTCATTTTCTTCCAATCAGTAAAGTAGATTCGAAATTCAGTTAAGGAATAACAATTATGAAAATAAGAGCCTCCGTTCGTAAAATTTGTGAAAAATGCCGACTGATCCGTAGAAGGGGACGCATTATAGTAATTTGTTCCAACCCGAGACATAAACAAAGACAAGGATAATCTTTCGAAAAGGGACTCTCTAAAGGAACCGATGAACAAATCAAAATAAAAGATCCGTTTTGACATGAAATGGATATATCCATATATCTCTGACTTATATTTCGGAAATGATAAAATATGGCAAAATCTATACCAAGAAGCGGTTCACGTAGGACTGGACGTGTGGGTTCACGTAAAAGTGCACGGCGAATACCAAAGGGCGTTATTCATGTTCAAGCAAGTTTCAACAACACCATTGTGACAGTTACAGATGTACGGGGTCGGGTTATTTCTTGGTCCTCCGCCGGTACTTGTGGATTCAGGGGTACAAGAAGAGGGACACCTTTTGCTGCTCAAACCGCAGCAGGAAATGCTATTCGAGCAGTAACAGATCAAGGTATGCAACGAGCAGAAGTAATGATAAAAGGTCCGGGTCTCGGAAGAGATGCCGCATTACGCGCTATTCGTCGAAGTGGTATACTTTTAAGTTTCGTAAGGGACGTAACCCCTATGCCACATAATGGCTGCAGACCCCCTAAAAAAAGGCGAGTGTAGAAATAAACATTGAAGAGATTTCAAGAGAAATAAATGACTCAAAAATCTGACAAATAATATTACTATGGTTCGAGAGAAATTAAAAGTATCTACTCGGACACTACAGTGGAAATGTGTTGAATCAAGAGCAGACAGTAAGCGTCTTTATTATGGACGCTTTATTCTGTCTCCACTTATGAAAGGTCAAGCCGACACAATAGGCATTGCGATGCGAAGAGCTTTGCTTGGAGAAATCGAAGGAACATGTATTACACGCGCAAAATCTGAGAAAATCCCGCATGAATATTCTACCATAGTAGGTATTCAAGAATCAGTACATGAAATTTTAATGAATTTGAAAGAAATTGTATTGAGAAGTAATCTATATGGAACTCGTGACGCGCTTATTTGTGTCAAAGGTCCTGGATATGTAACTGCTCAAGACATCCTCTTACCACCTTCTGTGGAAATCGTTGATAATACGCAGCATATAGCTAACCTAACGGAACCAACTGATTTTT